AACGATAATAAATCTCGTCGTTAGTCGTTCTACTAAGTATTCATGTTAAAAGTCTTATCTTAATAGTATTTATAATTAGTATTTAGACTTAAGAGTCTTTATCTTATAGTAAGAGTATAGTATTTTATTTTCTTTTTATAGTATACTAAGACTTAGACTTTTATTACTTATTCTTACTTTTCTGACTTATCTTATACTATACTTCACCTAGGCACTTATCATTCATTGGCGGGGGATAACTTTCTTTTATGATAAAGAACGAAAATTCTGATAGAGAAGCAAAAGTGTTAGCTCAACATATATATGTATGTATGTCTGTTTTCAAAGCACGAAGAGTAATTGATCAGATTCGCGGGCGTTCTTATGAGGAAACACTCATGATATTAGAACTAATGCCTTATAGAGCATCTTATCCAATTTTACAATTAGTTTATTCTGCAGCAGCAAATGCTAGTCATAATATGGGTTTAAATGAAGCTGATTTATTTATTAGTAAAGCTGAAGTCAACAGAGGCGCTATTGTTAAAAAGTTAAGAACTCGGGCTCGAGGACGTAGTTGTCTAATAAAAAAAACCACTTGTCATATAAAGATTGTTTTAAAAGAAAAATATAAATTTTAGATTCATCTAAAGAAACAGAATTTAGATTCCTATTTTATATTTATAAATTTATAAAAAAATATAAATATGAATGGAACAAAGGGTAGAAAAATATGGGACAAAAAATAAATCCACTAGGTTTCAGACTTGGAACAACTCAAAGTCATCATTCTTTTTGGTTCGCACAACCAAAAAATTTTTCCATGGACCTACAAGAAGATGAAAAAATACGGAATTGTATTAAGAACTATGTACAAAAAAATAAGAGAATATCCTCAGGTTTTGAAGGAATTGCCCATATAGGGATTCAAAAAAGAATAGATTTTATTCAGGTCATAATCTATATTGGATTTCCCAATTTATTATTAGAAGGACGAATAGGGGGAGTCGAAGAATTACAGATGAATGTACAAAAAGAGTTTCGTTCTGTAAATCGGAGACTCAACATTGCTATCACAAGAATTGAAAAGCCTTATGGACAACCTAATATTCTTGCAGAATATATAGCTTTACAATTAAAAAATAGAGTTTCATTTCGAAAGGCAATGAAGAAAGCTATTGAATTAACTGAACAAACGGATACAAAAGGAATTCAAGTACAAATCGCAGGGCGTATCGACGGAAAAGAGATTGCACGTGTCGAATGGATCAGAGAAGGTAGGGTTCCTTTACAAACAATTCGGGCTAAAATTGATCACTGTTCCCATACAATTAGAACTATCTATGGAGTCTTAGGCATCAAAATTTGGGTATTTGTAAACCAAGAATAAGAATAATGGACCTTTACTTATCTCGCCATTCTGCTGAGCAATAGAAAAACAAACAATTATAATTCTATAAGGTTGAATAAAAATTCGATTTACTCTTTAATTTAGGTTTCGTATAATTGCTATGCTTAGTGTGTGACTCGTTAGTTTTAGTTTTTTATTTAGAGTTGAAATTACAAAAAAAAAGATGACCCCACTATAAACTTAGTAACGATCAAAACTAAAAAAACTCAAAACTAATAACCAACTTATTGCTTCGTATTGTCGAGATCCCAAGAAACAGTCATTATATGACTGAATCAATCATATAGTTATAGCAACTGAAATTTTTTTCATAAAAAATAAATCGAATTATAAATTATGAAAAAAAAAAGGGGATGTGGAAAAATGAAAGGATGATAGAAAGAGAGAATAAAGATCTCAATGATATATGATTCCAATATGTATGGTTTATGAAAAATCACCCCATAAAAAAAGGCAGTGTGATAAAGCATCAACATCAATATACAATAAATATAATAAATATACAAAATCAATATACAAATTCATATTTTTTATATTTATTAATAAATATAAAATAAAATTAATATTAATAAATATAAAAAATATAAAAATATAAAGAAAATAATAAAAATATAAATTATAATATCTATAATATCAAATCAAATATTCAAATTCAAATATAAATATAATATATATAATATATTATTATTATTATAATAATAATAATAATAATATTTTTATTATAATATTTTAATATTTAATATTAATATAATAAATAATAAAATATTATACATATAAATACATATAAAATATAAATATAACATAAATATAATAATAAATATAATATAATAAAATATAATAAAAAATATAATAATATAATATATAATAAAAATAATATAAAAAAAATAAAAAATAGAATGAATATATGATCATAATAATCAAGAATCTAAATATAAATAATTACTAAATAATAATAATCTAATCAATATAGAGATTATCTATCTAATAAGATAGATAAATAAATAATAAGATAGAATAAGGATATAAATAATAGAAACATAGATGAATAATTGAATCGAGCTTCGGGTTAAGAAAACTGAGGAGATTGACTCAGAAACAAATAACTGATTTTGTTGGGAGCTCCATTGCAGAGTTCAGGCCTAAGCATTAATGGAGAAGCTATGGGAACGATGGAACCTGTGACTACATAGGATTTGATTGAAAAAGAATCAATCCTAATGATTCATTGGGTAGGATGGCGGAATGAACCAAGAATAACATAGATTTCTTCTGACTAGTCATAAAATGACCCTACAAATAAAAGAGAAAAGAGTCAATATTCGCCCGCGTAACCTTTTGTTTTATATTTTTTCTTTTTATATATTTTTATATTTTTTTTTTTATTTCAATTTATATTTCATTTATTTTTTATTTATTGTATGACTTTTTGTATGATTCAATATGAGGTAAAGTTAAATACTTTATAAAATTTTTTAAAAGTCAAAGAAATAAGCATTATCCATAAACAAACACGTCTAGTGATTCGCGAGGAGCTGGATGAGAAGAAACTCTCATGTCCGGTTCTGCAGTAGAGATGGAATTCAGAAACAACCATCAACTATGACCCAAAAAGAACCAGATTTCGTAAACAACATAGAGGTAGAATGAAGGGAATATCTTGCCGAGGCAATCATATTTGTTTCGGAAGATATGCTCTTCAGGCACTTGAACCTGCTTGGATCACAGCTAGACAAATAGAAGCAGGGCGAAGATCAATGACACGATATGCACGTCGTGGTGGAAAGGTATGGGTACGTATTTTTCCCGACAAACCTGTTACAGTAAGACCTATGGAAACACGTATGGGTTCGGGGAAGGGATCCCCCGAATATTGGGTATCCGTTGTTAAACCGGGCCGAATACTTTATGAAATAAGTGGAGTATCAGAAACTGTAGCCAAATCAGCTATGAAAATAACTGCATGCAAAATGCCTATACGAACTCAATTTGTTATTTCAGGATCAGGATAGGTAAACAAAAGTAAGTAAAGGTGTATTGAGAATGAAAAAACAAACGCGGATTTCTTTATCTCTGGACAGACAATATTTCTTTTTTCCCTTGTCCCTTGCATTGAAATAAGAGATAAAAAAAAAAAAAAAAAAAAAAAAAAAATGATATGATTCAACCTCAGACCCTTTTAAATGTAGCGGATAACAGCGGAGCTCGAGAGTTGATGTGTATTCGAATCATAGGAACTGGTAATCAACGATATGCTCATATTGGCGATGTTATTGTTGCTGTAATCAAAGAAGCAGTGCCCAACATGCCTCTAGAAAGATCAGAAGTTATTAGAGCTGTGATTGTACGCACGTGTAAAGAACTCAAACGTGACAATGGCATGATAATACGATATGATGACAATGCAGCGGTTATCATTGATAAAGAAGGAAATCCAAAAGGAACTAGAATTTTTGGTGCGATTGCTCGGGAATTGAGACAGTTGAATTTTACTAAAATAGTTTCATTAGCACCCGAAGTCTTATAAATCAGACTAGTAGGTTAAAATAGGACATACTTGATTTTATATTTCTATTCTCTTTCTCTATATTATATACTCTATATTATATATTATTATAATTATTATATTAATATTATATTAATTATTTAATTATTATTTAATATTTAATTATTATTATTTGACTATTTATATTTTATATTTTTATCTATTAAATTATACTATTTTATAGTATATTCATTCCTATTTTTATTTCTAGTTACTAGTTCTAGTTACTAGTTATATCATAATCATATTTATATCATAGTATAGATATAGAATAGAATATATAATTCTAGAATTTAAATTCTATTTTCTATGAATTCGAATATCTGAAATAGATCCAATTAATAGATCGTGTCTCATGTATATACTTTTAATTAAAAGAAATTATAATTTAATAATAAAAAAAATTCAATAAAAAAGAAAAAATTAAACTAAAACAAAAAAAGCATGTTGATTATATCAAAAATGAGGAGGCACCAATAACTATAATTCGTCATGGGTAGGGACATTATTGCCAATATAATAACTTCTATAAGAAATGCTGACATGGATAAAAAGGGAAGGGTTCAAATAGCATCTACTAATATCACTAAAAATATTGTTAAAATACTTTTACGAGAAGGTTTTATTGAAAACGTTCGAAAACATCAAGAAAGTAAAAAAAAATTCTTTGTTTTAACCTTACGACATAGAAAGACTAGGAAAGGGAATAAAATTATTTTAAAGCGTATCAGCCGACCCGGTCTACGAATTTATTCCAACTATCAACGAATTCCTAAGATTTTAGGCGGAATGGGGATTATAATTCTTTCTACTGCTCGAGGTATAATGACAGATCGAGAAGCTCGACTAGCAAAAATTGGAGGAGAAATTTTGTGTTATATATGGTGATTCTCCTGCGGTAACTTAATACTCTCTCGAATTTACTATTTATCTATTTGTAAAATAGAGAGGAGAAGTGAATTATAGAACTCTTCCTCTAGTAGTTGATACTTAAAGGGGGTTATCTGAAATGAAAGAACAAAAATTGATTCATGAGGGTTTAATTACTGAGTCACTTTCCAACGGTATGTTTCGAGTTCGATTAGATAATCAAGATCTAATTCTAGGTTATATTTCAGGGAGAATCCGACGCAGTTTTATACGTATACTACCCGGAGATAGAGTAAAAATAGAAATGAGTCGTTATGATTCAACCAGGGGACGCATAATTTATAGACTTCGAAAAAAAGATTCGAACGATTAGATCATTCTTTTAAACATCCCTCTCGTAGGGGTATAATTCGAAAAAAACTAATTTTTGTTTCCAAAAAAATAGATTAAGAATGAAGGTAAGGAATAAAAAATATGAAAATAAGGGCTTCTGTTCGTAAAATTTGTGAAAAATGTCGACTGATCCGTAGGCGCGGGCGAATTATAGTAATTTGTTCCAATCCGAGACATAAACAGAGACAGGGATAATTCTTCTCAAGTTCTAAATAAAGAACTTTCTAAAAAAAAAAAAAAAAAAAACCCATGTACATGTAAAAAGAAAGAAAAAAGAATCAGTTTTCATATAAAATGGATATTCCGCGTATCTTTCTGTATATTTCTGATTCTTCCTTATTTTTTTTATTCTTATGAATATGAGATAATAAAATATGACAAAACCTATAGCAAAAATTGGTTTACGTAAGAATGCACGTATTGGTTCACATAAGAATGAACGTCGAATACCGAAAGGAGTTATTCATGTTCAAGCGAGTTTCAACAATACTATTGTAACTGTTACAGACGTACGAGGTCGGGTAGTTTCTTGGGCTTCCGCGGGGACTTCTGGATTCAGAGGCACAAGAAAAGGAACACCTTATGCTGCTCAAGCAGCAGCACTCAACGCTATTCGTACAGTATTGGATCAGGGTATGCAACGAGCAGAAGTTATGATAAAGGGTCCAGGTCTCGGAAGAGATGCGGCATTACGAGCCATTCGTAGAAGCGGAATACTATTAAGTTTCGTACGTGATGTAACACCCATGCCACATAATGGATGTCGCCCCCCTAAAAAAAGACGTGTGTAGAAATAAGAATTCAAGAGATTCCAAGAAAAATAAATGAGTCAATGATCCGATCCAATAATCATAAATAAAATAAAAATAATAGTATGGTTCTAGAAGAAGTAGCAGGATCCACTCGAACACTACAGTGGAAATGTGTTGAATCAAGAGTAGACAGCAAGCGCCTTTATTATGGTCGTTTCGTTCTGTCCCCGCTTATGAAAGGTCAAGCCGATACCGTAGGTATTGCCATGCGAAGGGCTTTACTTGGCGAAATAGAAGGAACATTTATCACACGTGCAACATCTGAGAATGTGCTGCACGAATATTCTACGATAGTAGGTATTGAAGAATCAGTACATGATATTTTAATAAATTTGAAAGAAATTGTATTGAAAAGTAATCTCTATGGAGTTAGGGACGCATCCATTTGCGTCAGAGGTCCAAAATACATAACCGCTCAAGATATCATCTCACCACCTTCTGTAGAAATAGTTGACACGACACAGCATATAGCTAACCTGACAGAACCAATTGATTTGTGTATTGAATTACAAATCAAGAGAGATCGCGGATATCATATGAAATCTACAAACGAATCTCACGATGGAAGTTATCCTATAGATACTGTATCCATGCCTGTTCTAAATGCGAATCATAGTATTCATTCTTACGGGAATGGGAATGAAAAACAAGAAATACTCTTTCTAGAAGTATGGACGAATGGAAGTTTAACTCCTAAAGAAGCACTTTATGAAGCTTCTCGTAATTTGATTGATTTATTGATTCCCTTTCTACATGCAGAAAAAAAGGACATGAATTTCGAGGAAAATGAAAACAGATCGAATCTACCCCCTTTTTCCTTTCAAGACAAATTCACTGATTTAAAGAAAAACAAAAAACGAATTCCATTAACATGTATTTTTATTGACCAATCAGAATTGCCTTCCAGGGCCTATAATTGTCTCAAAAGGTCCAATATACATACATTATTGGACCTTTTGAGTCATAGTCAAGAGGATCTTATGAAAATGGACTATTTTCGCATAGAAGATGTAAAACAGATATTGGGCACTCTACAGAAGCATTTTTCAATCAATTTACCTAAGAAAAAGTGTTAATTTTAAATCCGTTGGAATTATAAAATTTTTTAGTTTTTATAAAGAAAAAAGAATAGAATGAGTTTTGAATCTACGGCACGGTCCATATATTTGCGGATATAGATCATAAATAAGATTCTAAAATTGATTGATGTATCTAGGGAAGATCCAGAACGGGATCTTCCTTAGATACCTATGTCCTGGCATTTCACGGTTTAATCAATTTTAAAAAGACCTAAAGTTAGGGATTTCTCAATAGGCAATGTTGCTCCAATACCTAACCAAAGAGCTACTGCAGTACCGATCAAAAAGACTGTTGTAGCTACTGGACGACGAAATGGATTTTGGAATTTATTGACATTCTCCAAAAAAGGTACTGTCAATAATCCTATTGGTACTGAAACCATTAAAAGAACACCCAATAACTTATTTGGTACTGTACGAAGTATTTGAAATACGGGAAAGAAGTACCATTCGGGTAATATTTCCAACGGAGTTGCAAATGGATCTGCCGGTTCACCAATCATTGACGGCTCTAGAACTGCTAAGCCTACATTACATGCAATAGTGCCTAGAATTACTACTGGAAAAATATATAAAAGATCATTGGGCCATGCAGGTTCTCCATAATAATTATGCCCCATACCCTTAGCCAATTTAGCTCTTAATACAGGATCGTTCAAATCAGGTTTCTTTGTTATTTGGATAGGTGAATTCTTAAGGATCCATCCCCCAAAAGAACCGGACATGATAATTTTTTATCATCCGGCTCGAGCACAAGAATCAAAAGAATGACAGAAATAGATCCATAGAACATAAATGGGTACATAGAGAATCTATATTTCATATCATAGATATCTACATATACAATGTAGAATGACTCTATGTAAGAAAAGATTTATGAAATTCCATTTCCCCGGGTTGCAACGATTCATTGCTCATTGCAAAGAATTCAGTTCTGGCAAAGAAATGCTCCATATCCAAGCAGGCTTACAAATTCGATAATGATCAAGTGCTTTTTGGATTATCTCATGTCTTTTGTTTGCTATTTATCCCCAAAAAATCTCGATTTTATTACATACAACAATACAAAGTTTTTACTTATTATTAATAAAGTCTAATCTCTGTTCTTCTTTAGATCCCTTATTTCACTCCGATAGTATTATAGATCAGGGTCGATGCAAAGGAAATGAATGCATCTACATACTATAATTAGATTACTATCAAATATCAAATCAAATTAATCAAATAAATACTATCTATCTAATCTAATATATAATTACTAATAAATTAATAAATTCTAATTTTATAATTAGAATAAAAAAAATCAAACAAAGTGGAATAGATAGAACATTGGATCATGCCACATCACTTATTCTAGGGATCTTACGGAGCCTGTTCATGCATAACATGATTAGGGTATAATCATAGAAAAGATTCTCCTCAAGCTAACCGGCCTATCCTATGCTACATAAGGGGATTGACCTGATGGTTGGATGCAGAGACACATTGGGTTGTGAATTCCAACGTGGCGGAAAAAATCATATATCCGCATGGAACAATCAATAGTTCAAGTCACACACTCCCATAATCCATCCTCTTTTAGTAAAATATACTTCAACTATTCGTAACAATACAATACTTCAGAGTTGAAGAGAAGTATCCAAATAACATGCCTTAATTTTTCAATAATACATATTTGTTTTGTAGCAATTAAATATTTTTGTTCCTCCCCTATATGATAAATTACAAATATATATGATCTGCCTTTTCTATAAAGGACCTGAAATGCCTTGCTTACGTATCATTGGGAAGTGCATTAACATAAATACGGCAGTAAGAAGAGGTAATACAAAAGTATGTAAACTATAAAAACGAGTCAAAGTGGATTGGCCCACACTAGCGCTTCCACGTAATAATTCTACCAGGGACGATCCTATTATAGGAATAGCTTCAGGCACGCCTGTTACGATTTTTACTGCCCAATAGCCAATTTGGTCCCGAGGTAAGGAATAACCAGTTACGCCAAAAGATGCGGTCAATACAGCCAGAACCACCCCCGTAACCCAAGTTAATTCGCGGGGTTTTTTAAACCCACCCGTAAGATACACACGAAATACGTGCAAGATCATCATTAGAACCATCATACTTGCTGACCATCGATGAACTGATCGAATTAACCAACCAAAATTGGCCTCAGTCATTATGTATTGAACAGAGGAAAAAGCCTCTGTAACAGTTGGACGATAGTAAAAAGTCATAGCAAAACCCGTAGCCACTTGTACTAAAAAACAAGTAAGCGTAATCCCGCCTAGACAATAAAATATGTTGACATGAGGAGGAACATATTTACTAGTTATATCATCTGCAATCGCTTGAATCTCGAGACGTTCTTCGAACCAATCATATACTTTATTGAGATAGGTAACCCAAGAAGGACTCCCCCTCTGAGAGCCACATATGAGAATTTCATCTCGTACGGCTCAAGCCGAAACACACAAATACTGGTTTCAATGGATATGGAATAGATAGTTCAAAACTTCTTGGGTCTTAGCCACGTCACTCTATTTGACCCAAAGATACGAAGTAAGAATAAGAAAAATCCGGAATCTCTTCTTTGTGATGATAATGCCAAGAAATACAATCTCAAGTTGGCTCCTCCATCTTTCTTTATGTTAATTATAACAGGCCTCTTGAATCTTCTCTTACCTATCTTTTTTTTTTTTTTTTTTACTTTATTTGATATTATTTGATAAGAATTCTCTTGTTGAGACCCTATGAATCAATTGAAACCTCAGATTCATACTAGAACCACGATGATTTAAGAAAGCAAAAGCTAAACTAAAAGTTTCTCTGAGTAAAAACCATTTGATCATCACTTATTCAATGAATGTAATGACTCAATAAAATCTATATCTATAGCTATAGAAAGAGTTTTCTTTTGGTCAAAACTGAAAGGCAAAATTTGTTTGATTTCGAAAAGGCCTATTTCCATCCGCTTGCGAGGTCTGAAGAATAGGTATGAATCATAGTTCAAATATTTCTTCAAATATTTCTTTTATTGATCTATTCTATATAGTCCGTGCTCCAGAAACTAGAATAAATATCTGACGAAGTAGAATCATCTTGATAGAGATGACAGGTACATTCTCTGTATTATCAATAGGATCAATTATAACAAGTCACACGCTCATATTCCGGAAATGCAATATTGAAACAAATAAATTTCACGATCGAACTACCAGAATAGTCTATAAATACAAGTCTTAAGCAATCTTAAGTTGAAGTATTAAGTAAGTTTAAGTAAAATAATCCTTTTTTATTGATTTATTGAAAAATAAGGACTTCCCGTTTTTATAAACTTTTATAAACTAATTCATTGAAATTCCGTCCAGTAAAATGGAAGAATTATAAATTTCCAAAATAATAGATAAAAATATTGCAAATAGAGCCATTGCAACCCCCATAAGTGGTGTAGTCCCCCATCCTGGAGCTACTTTTCCATATTCCGAATTCAATGGTTTCAATAAATTCCCTACGTTAGTTCGTCTTGGCCCAGATCTAGAACTACTCTCAACGGTTTTTGTAGCCATAAATCCTCTTTCATCATGAGTTGAAATCTGTTGACTTTGTATATCCTTCCGTTTTAGTTGTAAATAAACGACATTGTGGTCTTGAAATTATCGAAAAATGGAAACAGCAACCCTAGTCGCCATCTCCATATCCGGTTTACTTGTAAGCTTTACTGGGTACGCCTTATATACCGCTTTTGGGCAACCCTCACAAAAATTAAGAGATCCCTTCGAAGAACATGGGGACTAGTTGAAGTAATGAGCCCCCCAATATTCATATGGGGGGCTCATTACTTCCATGGAGATAATGAAAAATCATTTCATTTTTTTAGTTGGAACTTTAGGTGGTTCTCGAAAAAAGATAGCGAAAAAGATTATTCCTAAAGTTGAAACTAACAGGAATGTATAAACCAATGCTTCCATAGATTCGATCGTGGTTTACAATTATAGCTTCCATACCTATTCATTTTGGGTCATTTACAAAAAAATTATAAATTGAAATTTACAATTTGCTATTACTATAACTATAATATATATTACTATAACTATAATATAAATTATAAATGATAGTATAATATTTACTATATACCATATTTAATACTATAATTTAGTATTACTTAGTATTACTATAATTCTATCTATATATATATATATAAATATATAAAAATATAAAATAAATAAATAATAAATATATAAATATTATATAAATATATAAGTATAATCTAAATATTAATATAAATATATTAAAATAAATATAATAAAAAAAGAAATAAAATAAATAATAATATAGATAATAATAGATAATAAAAAAAATAATAAAAATATATTAAAATATAAAATATATTATAAAATATATAATAATATTAATATATATATAAATAATATAATAATATATATATATAATATATATATATAGGCAAAGGAATCTTGTATCAAACTACTTGTCTCCTTGTAGTTGGATCTCCAAGTTTTTGGAATGCTCCAAATTCCACTTGAGCATCCAAATCTGGATCAATACCGGCAAAAACATCTCTAAACAAAGTTCTGGCGCCGTGCCAAATGTGTCCGAAAAAAAAGAGCAAAGCAAATGTAGTATGCCCAAAAGTGAACCAACCCCTCGGACTGCTACGAAAAACACCATCGGATTTCAAAGTAGCCCGGTCTAATTCAAAAATTTCACCTAATTGGGCACGTCTAGCATATTTTTTCACAGTAGCAGGATCACTATAACTGACTCCATTGAGTTCTCCACCATAGAATTCAACAGTTACCCCTACTTGTTCAACACTATACTTTGATTCTGCCCTTCTAAAAGGAACATCGGCCCTCACAATTCCGTCTCCATCTACCAAAACTACTGGAAATGTTTCAAAAAAGGTAGGCATACGACGTACAAAGAGTTCGCGCCCTTCTTTATCTCTAAATATGGGGTGCCCTAACCACCCAACAGCTATTCCATCCCCGTTGTCCATTGAACCTGCTCTGAATAATCCCCCTTTCGCCGGATTATTACCAATGTAATCGTAAAAAGCTAATTTTTCGGGAATTTTGGACCAAGCTTCTGATAAGCTCAGATTTTCGGCTAGTCCGGCCCCAACTCTTCGATATATTTCTTGCTGGAAGTATCCCTGATCCCACTGATAACGAGTGGGGCCAAATAATTCGATTGGGGTAGTTGCTGAACCATACCACATAGTTCCAGCAACAACGAAAGCTGCAAAAAAAACAGCAGCAATACTACTGGAAAGCACAGTTTCAATATTACCCATGCGTAATCCTTTGTATAGACGTTGAGGAGGGCGGACACTAAGATGGAATAGACCCGCTAATATGCCCAATGTACCTGCTGCAATATGATGAGAAGCTATTCCCCCCGGAACAAAAGGATCAAAACCTTCCGCACCCCACGCTGGATTTACAGATTGTACTTTTCCAGTTAGTCCATAAGGATCAGACACCCATATTCCAGGACCATATAAGCCTGTTACATGAAATGCGCCAAAGCCAAAGCAAGCCACTCCTGAGAGAAATAAATGAATTCCAAAAATCTTGGGCAAATCTAAAGAGGGTTTTCCCGTACGTTCATCCGAGAATATCTCTAGGTCCCAATACACCCAATGCCAAATAGCTGCCAAGAAGCACAAGCCAGAAAACACAATATGTGCCCCTGCCACGCCTTCATAACTCCAAATGCCCGGATTCGTTATAGTTCCTCCTGAGATATTCCAACCCCCCCACGAATTGGTTATTCCTAAACGAGTCATGAAGGGTATAACGAACATGCCTTGTCTCCACATTGGATCAAGAACAGGGTCAGAGGGATCAAAAACTGCTAATTCATATAGAGACATCGAGCCGGCCCAACCAGAAACTAGAGCTGTATGCATTATATGGACAGAAAGCAATCGACCGGGATCATTCAATACGACAGTATGAACACGATACCAAGGCAAACCCATGTAAATACCCCTTTCTAAAAAATAAACAGACATTATGTAACTTTATCGCATTGGAAAAGACTAGACCGTGTACTTCACCTGTTCGGTAGAAAAGGGATTAATATTTATTTGTATTCCCTTCTTTTATCTTAAAGGAAATAGAAATATAAAAGAACAATTCTGTTTATATTTAATAATAACAAAGAGAAACAGATCTTATTCTATACCCGATAAGTACCAATACGCAATGGGAGTATTTTGTTTGGGGAAAAGAATACATAGATACTTGTTTATCTTTATCATTTGAAATCATTCGAACAATTGTCCGATCCGATCGATCCGTTAGTTCCAATTTTGATTTATTCATTCTGCCTTCCTCTATGAGACTTCCAGTCTATATATAAAGTCTATATCTATATTATAATATTATAATCATTATCATCTATATACACTAGATTATATCTACTATGACTATGATATATAAATCTATATTCTATATTCTAATAAATATATAATTCTGTCATGTATCATAGTACTATAGTATATATACATGGTATAGTACATAGTATATATACATGGTATATATATATAATATATATAAATATATATAAAAATATAATAATATAATAATATAAATATATAAAAATATATAAAATTAAATATATTATATAATAATATAATAATAATAATAATAAATTATAATAAATATAAAAATAATAAATATAAAATATAAATTATAAAATTATATGTAATGTAATTATTAATTATTAATTTTAATAATTTTTTATTAATTTAAGAAATAAAGAGAAAAAATGATGAAAACAATAAAGCCATTGTTTTGTTACGTTTCCATATTAAAGTAAAGTATAGTACTTCATTTTTTCTTTATTTTAATGCCCGTTGGTGTTCCAAAAGTGCCTTTTCGGAGTCCTGGAGAGGAAGATGCTGTTTGGGTTGACTTATAGTGCGACTTGTTAGACATATTGGTCATATGGGATTTCCCCGTTACCTCCCCCGATCGAGTATTCTCTGTTTCGCCCAATCCAATAGATATATATTCAATTCAATATTGTATTGATTGAACCATCAAAAATTCGGAGCGTGAAGCACAATTAGATCAATTCCTATTGGGGATCAATATTATCAATTATTCTAATTGATGGTTTACTTGGACTGAGAAAATTAAAGTATACAGGCTCCGCTCATAGAATACCAAATTGGGAATGGTAAGAGTAAAGTACTAGAATGGGAGTGTAATTGTAGTAATATAAATATTGATGTAAATGTAGTAGTAAATGTAGTAATATTAAATTTAAATATTTAATATTTATTTAATATTTAAATTTAAATATAATATAATTATTTAATTTAATTATTTTTAATTATTAATTATTAGATATATTATATATTAATTATTATTTCTTATATATTAATTATATTTTACATTATAATTATATATATATAATACTATATGATATGATCTATACGATACGATTACACGATATAATTACCACTTGTATCATAGGCTATTCTTAGCCTTACTATAGAGATAATCTCAAAAGGTATAATCTCAAACTGTCTACCAAGTACTATGATGAATACATGGAATCGTTTGGGTAAAGGTATGAAACGAATTGAAAAAAAAAAAAGCAGTACTGAAATCATTTGCCCTATATGTGCAAATATAATTCGGGCAAATATTTCCCCGGAGTAGAACAAAAACCTAAAATAATTGAAAGGACCCATTCAGTAACAAGAAAATTACATCGTGATTTGAATTTTGATGAAACAATACATCAATGAGAAGTTAGTTCAATAAGTTACGAAAATTCTTTTTTTTTTTTTTTTTTTTAACATGAGTTTTGGCCTCCTTCCCGTTCCCTATATTCTATAATGTATAAAAAGTAAAAAAAAAAAAAAAAAAAAAAAAATGGAAGAAAAGCAAAACGCTTCATTAGAAAAACAGTTAGAAAAAAAAGAAATAAGACTGGAATCGACACATTGATTTTTTTCTCTTTTGAACCGTATGCATCCAAAGGTGCACGTACGGTTCCACAGGGATACAATTTTGCCCTAATCAACCGACTTCATCGAGAAAGACTACTTTTTTTAGGCCAAGAGGTTGATAGCGAGATCTCGAATCAACTTGCTGGTCTCATGGTATATCTCAGCATAGAAGATGCTACTAGGGATCTTTATTTGTTTATAAACTCTCCAGGCGGATGGGTAATACCAGGAATAGCCATTTATGACACTATGCAATTTGTGGTACCCGATGTACATACAATATGCATGGGATTAGCAGCTTCAATGGGATCTTTCATTTTGGTCGGAGGAGAAATTACCAAACGTCTAGCATTCCCTCACGCTTGGCGCCAATGAGTTTTTTTATAAAAAAAAAAGAAGACTATGCCTTCGCTCTATCGAATATGAATCAAAAAAAAAAAAAATAAAAAAATAAAAAAAAAAAGAATAAGTAATAATAGCATGGCACTTCGAGTTCGATATGAGCAAACCATTATTGTTTTTTCCTAACATGAGATTTTGTATTGAGATAATAGTATGAAAAAGAAAGGTTATTACCAATTGGATCTTGATCTTATGTGTCAAGAGTTAATTTCAGCGTCACAAACCATTTTTATTCCACACCAGAAGTCTCTTTCTTATCTTTATGTTATCAGAGAAAGAGTAAAAAAAAAAAAAATGGAAAAATTTATTTTATCCTTCTTGGATCGTATCAAAAAGAAACTTTGGGATTGCTAAACCACAGACAAGATAAATAGATAATAGATAAATTATATTATATTTAATTATATTTATATTATATATTAAATTATATATATATAATAAATTATATATATATATAATAAAGTAAAATAAAGCAACAGAACCATCATAGTATTTTTCTTTACTACTACGAAAGGAAGGGTGGTAAATGGATCATCTAAACATTTGGATCATATGAGTTATATTTCTTCTTTTCGATAGAAGAAATTCTATTGCAAAAAAAAGGAAAGGAAGAAAAAAGAAATTCCATTGCAGAGCCGTATGCAATGTACAAAATATGCCCGTACGGTTGTTTAATTTCTTCTTGTTATTTTGATTCCCCCTTACTTTAATCAAATCGTGCGAGATACGCATAGAAGAATCGTTCATGATGTTATATCAATATCATCAGGGTTATGATTCACCAACCTGCTAGTTCTTTTTATGAGGCACAAGCAGGGGAATTTATCCTGGAAGCAGAAGAACTGTTGAAGCTTCGCGAAAATCTCACAAAAGTTTATGTACAAAGAACGTACAACCCTTTATGGGTTATATCCGAAGACATGGAAAGGGATGTTTTTATGTCAGCAACAGAAGCCCAAGCTCATGGCATCGTTGATCTTGTAGCGGTCGAAGATGAGAATACTGGAGATTATATATATATATAAATATAGAATTCCATTTCAAAATTAGAATTTTCCGTGATTTGATAGTGAATAGAAATCTTTCATAATCATCAACCATCAGGTTAAGATCGATAGGTTAAGATCGATCTAAGCCAACCCACTCTATTCTATCTAGAATGAGATTATATAGACACGACATGCCAACCATTAAACAACTTATTAGAAACGCAAGACAGCCAATAAGAAATGTCACGAAATCCCCCGCTCTTCGAGGATGTCCTCAGCGTCGAGGAACATGTACTAGGGTGTATGTGCGACTCGTTCAGTTCAGATCATGAGTTTGAAGAAATGAAAAAAATTTTTCCAGTATCAATGAATACTACCAATGAATAGGATAGATAGAGTGAAAGACCGCCATTTAATTTACTATCTAAATAACTATCTAAAAATGAGGATCTATCATTTACCTATTATATTATGTAATGTAATTTATGGTTTCTATTGGTGCAAATCCAATCACTCCGTTTTAGATGAGAAGCAATTCTCCATTGGTAGCAAATAGTTATCCATTAAGCGGAGGAAATAGTCTTATAAGAAGCAAAAGGGTTATGCTCCTATTCTTATTCTTAAAAAAAAAAACGGACTAACAGGGTCAGCTACCTAGCCAACTTTCACTTTACAGAATTAAATGCCGTCACTGTATGGATAGCTTTTTTGTGAAAAGGACTATTACTTTCTAAGTATAATTAGAAAAAAAAAAATAATTCTAATTGAAAAAAGGATGGGGTAGAGCCAAAGAGTGTGAACTATACAAGTTCACAATAAAATTCGATGAAATGAAAGAAGAGGCTCCGGTGTATAGAGAGGACCTCACCGTTTAAAAAGTTGCCATAGAAACGAGGAAACCCACTATTTAGCAGCAGTCGAATTTCTTATTTCCAGGCAAGATACCCGGAAGTAAAAATTGTGGTCGGGAAGGTCATAGTAGCAAAAGCCATTGGAATTTATATTTTATATATCGGAAAAATCCGTTTTGTTATTAATCGACCGGAGGAAAAGGATGACTGAAAGAAGAGAACTGCATTAGTTATTCAAGAAAGTTTCATTTGATTTAATGACCAGAGTTAAACGGGGATATACAGCTCGAAGACGTCGAAAAAAAATTTGTTTATTTGCATCAACCTTTATAGGGGCTCATTCAAGACTTACTCGAACGAGTACTCAACAAAGAATGAGAGCTTTGGGTTCCTCTCATCGAGATAGGAGCAGGAAAAAGAGAGATTTTCGTCGTTTGTGGATCACCCGGATAAATGCAGTAACTCGTGAGGATATGGTATCCTATAGTTATAGTAGATTCATACACAATCTGTACAAGAAACAATTGCTTCTGAATCGTAAAATACTTGTGCAAATAGTCCTATCAAATAAGATTTGTTTTGATATGATTTCAAATAAAATCATTAATCAATCAAATACAAATAAAGGAATAAAAGAATCTTAATAGAATATAAGAATATACTATACAGGAAACAAGAATGATTGAAACAGAATTTCCCGGAGAATGGACTCCGGGAAGATAGAAGAAAAAGAAATTAAGATTTGAAATAAACGAGCATCCTTCAAAAAAAAAAAATTATTACCCATTTTCCCTTTTTTATAACATTTTATAACACAAGAATCAACTCGGGATTCTAGGTTTTTCGAGCAAAACATTAATCTGAGCTTGAGTTCCTATTGGAGTTTTGAGGAGTATGTCTATTTATTTTTGGTTCTAGGACCTGTAGTTCTAGGGATCGACTCCCCTCTCTCCAATTGTTTCTCATTATTACGAAAAGGTAACGAAGATAAAATACGAGCTTGTTTTATAGCAATAGTAATTAATCGTTGTTGTTTCAAGGTCAACCTATTCATCCGTCTAGATAAGATTTTTCCTTGTTCACTAATAAATCGACTAATTAAACTCATGTTTCTATAATCGATTCGATCCCCCGATCCAATTGGGGGTAAACGCCTACGAAAAGATCGCTTGTATTTACGAAAAGGTTGTTTGTATTTATCCATGGTTTGCTTATTCCTTGTTTGTTTATTTCTTATACTTATATCTTATTATACTTATATCTTATACTTATATCTTATATATAATTATAATTATATAATATTATAATATTAATATATAATATAATATTTATATATATAATATTTATATAATATTATAATATTAATATTCTTAATATATAAAATATAAATATAATTTATAAATAGAATTTAATATAATTTATAATTATTATAATTATAATATAAATATAAAATATAAATAAAATAATCTAGAAAATACAATTCTACTTTTTTTATTCATTTAAGATCCGACCAAAATAGGATTTGGTTTGTATTATCTATGTGAAGATGTCAAGTTCTTACTCTTTCCGCTCCTTGGAAAAATCACACATGCATTCTGTTCCATCTATTTCTTTATTTCCCCATGAATCATATATTTTTTACAATAGCGACAAAATTTTCTCAATTCTAATCGATTGGGTGTATTGTGTCGATTCTTTTGAGTAATATATCTAGAAAAGCCCGGCGATTCTTTATTGACACCCTTTCGAACACAACTGGTACATTCCAAAATAACTATAATTCTGATATCTTTACCCTTGGCCATGGACCTCCTTTTCATTTTGGATCGACTTCACTTTTGAACTCTCCTCATTTTTGTTTTTGATCCGAACCAAAAACAAAATAAAATAAAAAATATATATTTACTAACTAGAGATGGAATTTCAAAATATTATTATTATTAGAAGTCGAATGACTTCGAAGTACTATAATCTAAAACAATAAAGAAAGAGAGTCATATTCATTAATAGAAGTTCATTAATATAAGAATATTTTAATATAAGAATATTAAATATAGTAATAATTAAGTAATACAATTTTTTCTAACTAGGAATTATTCCTTTCCTATCCTAAATTCCTAATCCACATTTCTATTTCTTTTATCCCAAATTATATCGTAGATTCACTGTATTTTGACTGAGGTTCGATACACTTTTTTTTTCCTATCCTAAAGAAAAAGGGATCTAAATTGAAGCCATGTTACGTGGAATGGTATCTAAAATCTTCTTCATTTCTTCACATATCAATACAAGACAAGAATTCAATTAGAATTAAAAAAAGGGGAATGACAAGGCATCTGGAAATAAACGATTAATTTCTATCAATAGACCCGCTAAAGACCCAAACCATAGAGTGGTTAGCACAGGTGCCGTGGAGAGATATGTTTTTATATCTCGCATTTTAAATCCTCCTTCTTCTTTGATATTTATTTATTTTACATTTTTTTTTCTTTATTATTAATCATTATATTTATTATTAAATATTAAATTATATATTAATATTATTTAAATTATATATTATTATTTATATATTATTATTTAAATATATTATTATTTAATTATTATTTATTTATATAATTTATTTATATAATTTATTTATATATTATTTAAATATTTAATTTAATATATTTTATATTTTCA